AATAAGATGCCTGATAAAATTTAAAGGGTTATTTTGATGTAATAAATTATGTGATATTTCTTCACTCTTATTATACTATCTAGAATTAAACTAAATCTTTTAATTTCAAAAATTAAAGTGCATCTAAACACTTTAGTATAAAAAGATAAGCTAATTTTAAGCTAATGGGTTCATACCCCATATATAAAAGTACAAAACCTTTTTCTTTTTATTGATTATAAATTCAACTAAAATAATATTCATAATATTTATATTAATAAGAACTATAATGTCATTATCATCCAATAATTGATTTGGTGGTTGAATAGGGTTAGAAATTAATTTAATATCTTTTATTCCTTTAATACTAAATAAATTTAATTATTATTCTTCCGAATCTATAATAAAGTATTTTATTATTCAAAGTATAGGATCAATAATTATATTAATAGGAATTATCTTAGTAGCATTAAAAATTAATAATCAAATTAATATATTAATTATATGTGGCTTAATAACAAAATTAGGAGTTGCACCATTCCATATATGAATTCCTAGAGTTGTTGATGGTTTATCATGATTAAACTGTATAATTATATTTTCATGACAAAAAGTAGCTACCTTAATATTATTAAGATATTCAATTAATTTTTCAATTATATTATTACCAATTATTTTTTCCCTACTTATTGGGTCAGTGGGGGGAATTAATCAATCTTCTTTAAAAAAAATTTTAGCTTATTCATCAATTAATAATATAGGATGAATTCTAATTGCTATAAAGAGAAGAATAACTTTATGAATTAACTACTTTTTAATTTATTCAATTATAATTATTAGATTAATATCAATATTAAATAAAATAAATATTAATTATATTAATCAGTGTTTTTTAACAAGTTTCAATTCAATAAATAAACTATTTTTATCAATTATGTTATTTTCAATAGGAGGATTACCTCCTATACTTGGATTTTTACCTAAATGAATAGTTATTCAATCTATAATTTTTAATAATGATTACTTAATTTCAATTATTATAGTAATAACATCTTTAATTACTTTATTTTACTATATTCGAATTTCACTAATAATAATTTTAGTAAATTCAGAAAAACCAAAAATTATAAGAATTATAATCGATAAAAAAATTATATTTAGATTTATATTAATTAATTTATTAGGATTTATAATAGTAATAATCATAAAATCTATCAACTAAAAGGCTTTAAGTTAAACAAACTATTAACCTTCAAAGTTGAAAAAATAATTATTATTATAAACCTTAATAGAATTAAATCTATTACTTTAAAATTGCAGTTTAATATCATATATTGAATATAAGGTTTACCAAAAGAATTATTATTCATGAATAAATTTACAGTTTATTACTTTTATCAGCCATTTTGGTTTGAAAAAATGAATATTTTCTACTAATCATAAAGATATTGGAACATTATATTTTATTTTCGGAATTTGATCAGGAATATTAGGTATAACATTAAGATTACTGATTCGAATCGAACTAACACAGCCTGGGTCATTTATTGGGAATGATCAAATCTATAATGTAATTGTAACTTCACATGCTTTTATTATAATTTTTTTTATAGTTATACCAATTATGATTGGTGGTTTTGGTAATTGATTAATTCCATTAATAATTGGGGCACCTGATATAGCATTTCCTCGAATAAATAATATAAGATTTTGAATATTACCTCCCTCATTAACTCTTTTATTATCAAGAAGAATAGTTGATAACGGGGTAGGTACAGGATGAACTGTTTATCCTCCATTATCAAGAAATATTGCACATGCAGGAGCATGTGTTGATATAGCTATTTTTTCATTACATTTAGCAGGTATTTCGTCTATTTTAGGAGCTGTAAATTTTATCACAACAATTTTCAATATACGAACATCAGGAATAAATTTAGATCAAACTCCATTATTTGTATGGGCAGTATTAATTACTGCATTTTTATTATTATTATCTCTACCTGTATTAGCAGGTGCTATTACTATATTACTTACAGACCGTAATATTAATACATCATTTTTTGATCCATCAGGTGGTGGAGACCCAATTTTATATCAACATTTATTTTGATTTTTTGGGCATCCTGAAGTTTATATTCTAATTTTGCCTGGTTTTGGGTTAATTTCTCATATTATTAGACAAGAAAGTGGTAAAAATGAATCATTTGGCTCACTAGGAATAATTTATGCAATAATATCAATTGGATTATTAGGTTTTGTAGTATGAGCTCATCATATATTTACTGTAGGTATAGATGTTGATACACGAGCTTATTTTACATCAGCAACAATAATCATTGCTGTTCCAACAGGAATTAAAATTTTTAGTTGATTAGCAACTATACATGGAATTCCTTTAAATATATCACCATCTATAATATGATCTATCGGATTTGTATTTTTATTTACAATTGGAGGATTAACAGGAGTTATTCTAGCTAATTCTTCTATTGATATTGTTCTACATGATACTTATTACGTAGTTGCACATTTTCATTACGTTTTATCAATAGGAGCAGTATTTGCTATTTTAGGAAGAATTATTCAATGATTTCCATTATTTACTGGTGTAACATTAAATTCAAAATGAATAAAAATTCAATTTAATACAATATTTTTAGGAGTAAACTTAACTTTTTTTCCTCAACATTTTTTAGGATTAAGAGGAATACCTCGACGATATTCTGATTATCCAGATGCATATATATCATGAAATATATTATCTTCATTAGGAAGAATTATTTCATTTATTGCTATTTTAATATTAATTTTTATCATATGAGAAAGAATAATAACAAAACGAAAAAGATTATTTACAAAAAACTTAAATTCTTCAATTGAATGACTTCAAAAAAATCCACCTATAGAACATTCATATAATGAATTACCAATAATTACAAAATTCTAATATGGCAGAAATAGTGCAATAAATTTAAGATTTATATATAAGATATAAATCTTTATTAGAAATGTCTACTTGATCAAATTTAATAATACAAAACGGTATATCTCCATTAATAGAACAATTAATCTTTTTTCATGATCACACTTTAATAATTATTATTATAATTACTATTATAGTAACATATATTATTATTATAATAATATATAATAAATTTATTAATCGTTATTTATTAGAAGGTCAATTAATTGAATTAATTTGAACAATAATACCAGCACTAACATTAATATTTATTGCATTACCATCACTTAAATTATTATATTTATTAGATGAAATTAATGAACCAATAATTACAGTTAAATCAATTGGACATCAATGATATTGATCTTATGAATTATCAGATTTTAAAAATATTGAATTTGATTCATACATAGAATCATATAAAATTAATGAACAATTTCGTTTATTAGATGTAGATAATCGACTAATTCTACCATTTAATTCAAAAATTCGGCTTATTGTATGTTCAATAGATGTAATTCATTCATGAACTATTCCTAGATTAGGTGTAAAAATTGATGCTTTACCAGGACGTTTAAATCAAATAGGTTTTATTATTAATCGGCCAGGGGTTATTTTCGGTCAATGTTCAGAAATTTGTGGAACAAATCATAGATTTATACCAATTACAATTGAAAGAGTAAAAATATCAACATTTATTAAATGATTAAAATTATACTCATTAAGTGACTGAAAAGCAAGTAATGGTCTCTTAAACCAATAAATAGTAAGACAGCGTATACTCTTAATGTAAAAATTAGTTTATACAAAACACTAATTTGTCAATTTAGAAAATTTAAATAATTTAAAATTTTTTTATTCCACAAATAGCACCTATATGATGAACAATATTATTTTTAATATTTAATTCAATATTTTTATTATCAAATATATTAACATATTTTATTTATAATATTAATAACAAAATAAAATTTAATAAAACATTAAAAAATCAAATAAATTGAAAATGATAACAAATTTATTTTCTGTTTTTGATCCATCAACAGGTTTATTAACATTAAATTGAATAAGAACATTTATTATTCTAATAATAATTCCAATAATATATTGATTAATACCTTCCCGATTCTTAATTATTAATTTAATTATTATTGAAAAATTATATAATGAATTAAAAATACTTATAGGACATGAATATAAAGGAAACTCAATTTTATTCATTTCCATATTTCTTTTTATTTTAACAAATAATATAATAGGATTATTACCATATATTTTTACAAGATCTAGTCATCTTGTTTTCACATTAAGATTAGCCTTACCAATATGATCAATATTAATAATTTTTGGATGAATAAATAAAACAAATAAAATATTTTATCATATAATTCCTCTAGGTACACCCCCTTTATTAATACCATTTATAGTATGTATTGAAACAATAAGAAATATTATTCGTCCAGGATCATTAGCAGTCCGATTAACTGCAAACATAATTGCTGGACATTTATTAATAACATTATTAGGAAATTTAACTTTAAATTTAAATAATATCATAATAATATCAATAATTTTAATACAAATTATTTTAATATTATTTGAAACAGCCGTTTCTATTATTCAAGCTTATGTATTTACTGTATTAAGAACATTATATTCAAGAGAAATTTAGTTTAATGATAAAAAACCATTCATTTCATATAGTAGATTATAGACCATGACCTCTTACAGGATCAATCGGAGCTATAACATTAACTTCAGGAATATTAATATGATTCCATAAACTCGATTACAATTTACTAATTATAGGAATAATAATTATTTTATTAACAATAATTCAATGATGACGGGATATTATTCGAGAATCAACATTTCAAGGATTACATACTAAAATTGTTATTAAGGGAATAAAATGAGGAATAATTATGTTTATTCTATCAGAAATTATATTTTTTTTATCATTTTTTTGAAGATTTTTTCATAGCAGTCTTTCACCTACTATAGAAATCGGAATATCTTGACCACCAGCAGGAATTTTAACATTTAATCCAATAGGAATTCCATTATTAAATACAACAATTTTATTATCATCAGGTATCACAATTACATGAGCTCATTATAGATTAATAAATAATAATCATAATCAAGCAACACAAAGAATATTTATAACAATTATGTTAGGATTATATTTTTCAATACTTCAATTATACGAATACATAGAATCACCATTTACTATTTCAGATTCAATTTACGGTTCAACATTTTTTATAGCAACGGGATTTCACGGAATTCATGTTTTAATTGGAACAACATTTATTTTAATATCATTAAAACGACATATAAGATTTCATTTTTCAAACTATCATCATTTTGGATTTGAAGCATCAGCATGATATTGACATTTTGTAGATGTTGTTTGACTATTCCTATATATTTCAATATATTGATGAGGTAATTAAATTCTTTTAGTATAATTGTATATTTGACTTCCAATCAAAAGGTCTAATAATAGAAAGAATAATAATAATTCTAACCATACTGAGAATCATAATTTTATTATTAATCACATTATTAATAATAACAGTATTATTAATTTCAAAAAAAAGATTTATAGATCGAGAAAAGTCATCCCCATTTGAATGTGGATTTGATCCAATCAGATCACCTCGTACTCCTTTTTCATTACATTTCTTTTTAATAGCAGTAATTTTTTTAATTTTTGATGTAGAAATTATCTTAATTTTACCTATTACTATTATTACTAAATATTCAATCTTAATTGAATGAATATTTTCAAGAACCATATTTATAATCATTTTAATACTAGGGCTATATCATGAATGATATCAAGGAATACTTGAATGAGCAAAATAGGGTTATAGTTAATAATAACAATTGAATTGCAATCAATAAGTACTATCTTTAGTTAACCTTAAATAGAGAAGTAAAATACATTTAGTTTCGACCTAAAAATTTAAGAAAAATATTCTTCCTATTTAATTAACTAAAGCCAAAATAGAGGCAATTTATTGTTAATAAAAAAATTGAATTAAATTCTAGTTAAAAGGAATAAATGAAAAAATAAGAAGCTGCTAACTATCTTAAAAACGGTTTAACTCCGTTAATTCCTTAATTTATAAAGTTTAATATAACATTTCATTTTCAATGAAAAAAAAAGAAAAAAATATTCTTTATAAATATTTTGAAGTTTATAACTATAATAATATCTTCAATATTATGCTTTAATATTTTAAGCTACCAAAATAATATAAATATATAAACATAAAAATTAATCATATAAATAATCTAATAACATAAAATTTAAAATTATTTATTTGAATAATCTGTAAAAACTTTGTTATATTTATAATAAATATAGACAACCCTATTGGTCCAAAATATTCACCTCAACCTTTATCAATCAATTTATAATATATAACACTATAATAAAATGAATTATTAACAAAATAAGCAGAAAATATAGGTAAAAATAATATACCACCAAAAAAAAAATTTATTAATGAAAAAAAATTAACTATATTAATTAAACTAAATAAATAACCTATTAAAAACCCAATTAAAATAAAAATTAAAGTAATAATTTTTAAATCAATAGGTAAACAAATAAAATTAGGTGTCTTAAAAATTAATCAATTCAAAAACGAACCACCAAATACAGAAAATATTATTATAATTAAAATTCTAAATATTATATTTTTAGAATTATCATAAATTAATAAATAACTAAATAAATTAATATTCCTAATTAAAGAATAATAAACTAAACGAAAAGAATACATCATTGTCAAACCAACTCTAATTAAAAAAATAATAAAAACAAATAAATTTATTGATCTTATTATAACATACTCCATAATTAAATCTTTAGAATAAAATCCAGCTAAAAAAGGAAACCCACATAAAGCTAAAATAGAAATATTTATACAAGAAGTAATAATAGGTAATTGAATAATTATACCCCCTATATAACGAATATCCTGATTACTTCACATACAATGAATTAAAACACCTGCACATAAAAATAATAAAGCTTTAAATAAAGCATGAGTCAATAAATGAAAAAAAGCTATAGTAGGAAAACCCAACATTAATGTACATATTATAAAACCTAATTGACTTAAAGTAGATAATGCAATAATTTTTTTTAAATCAAATTCAAAATTAGCTCTAATTCTTGAAAAAAATATTGTTATTATAGAAAAAATAATAAAAAAATCAACAAAATAAAAATTATAAATTAAATAATTAAAACGAATTAATAAATATACACCAGCAGTAACCAAAGTAGAAGAATGAACAAGAGCAGAAACAGGAGTAGGAGCAGCTATAGCTGCTGGCAATCAAGAAGAAAAAGGTAATTGTGCTCTCCTTGTAAATGAAGCCAAAAAAATCATCAAAATAATAAAACTAAAATCATGTATTTTATTTAAATAAAAAATATATTGTCAACTTCCAAAATCTATTATTCATGCGATAGATATTAATAAAGCTAAATCACCTACACGATTTATTAAACAAGTTAATATTCCTGCATTGTAGGAATTATTATTTTGATAATAAATTACTAAACAATAAGAAATTAATCCTAATCCATCCCACCCTAATAAAATTCTAATTAAATTAGGACTAACAATTAAAAATATTATTGATACAACAAATATTATAACCAAATAAAAAAAACGATTAACATTAAAATCAACATGTATATATTCAATTCTATAATAAATAACTAATGAAGAAATTAATAAAACAAAAGATATAAAAATTAATGATATTCAATCAAAAATAAAGGATATATAAATAGAAGATGAATTTAATCTTATAATTAATCATTCAAAAAACAAATTCTTATCATTAATAATAACATAAATTCCTAAACAAAAAAATATAATTCTAAAAAAAAATATTAATATTGATATCATAATTCCTAAATTAAACTTATACATCAAGACTTAAAGTTAAAACAACATCTATAGTTCCACAAACTATAATTTTAAATAAAATATTCAAGTAAAATAAAATAAATATATCAATTTTTAACAAAAAAAAATTTAAAGGAAGTCAATGAAGAATTAATAATAAATATTCACGAACATAACCTGGTGAAAATCTATAAATACCCGAATAAAAATTACCATGTTGTCTATAAGAAAATAAATAAAATCTATAACATGCCCCAAAAAAAGAAATTAACATTAAAAATAAAACACTAAAAGAAGATCAAGAAACTAAACTATTAATAATTATAATTTCTCCTAATAAATTAATACTAGGGGGTCTAGATATATTAGAAGAACAAAATATAAATCAAATTATTGATATAGAAGGTATAAATCTTATTATACCTTTATTAATAAAAAATCTTCGTCTACTTAAACGTTCATATATAATATTAGCTAAACAAAATAAACCAGAAGAACATAAACCATGTCCCAATATTAAAATATAAGAACCAGAACATCCCCAATTAAATAAAGTTATTATACCCATTAATACTAATCTTATATGAGAAACAGATGAATAAGCAATTAAAGATTTTATATCACTTTGAATCAAACAAATTAATCCAGATATTAAACCCCCATATAAACTAATAACAATCAAAACAAATCCATACCAAATAAAATAAGAAGGATTAATATATATTACACGTAATAATCCATATCCTCCTAACTTTAATATAATACCAGCTAAAATTATTGACCCTGAAATAGGAGCCTCAACATGAGCTTTTGGTAATCAAAAATGAAATATAAATATTGGTAACTTAACTAAAAAAGCCATGATAGTCCCAATATACAAATATAAAGAACTAAAATTACCCCCACATAATATATACATACATCTTCCATTAACTTTATAATAATAAAAAATAGATAATAATAAAGGTAAAGAAGCTATTAAAGTATAAAAAAGTAAATAATAACCAGAAAATAAACGCTCAGGTTGATAACCTCAACCAAAAATTAAAATTAATGTAGGAATTAAACTAGACTCAAAAAAAAAATAAAATAAAAACAAATTTAATCTAATAAAAGATATAAACAAAAATATCATTAAAATAATAATCAAAAAAGTAAAAATATAATAATAATTATTTAAATACTTAACTATAAATCTAGATATAATTATTATACCACTAATCCAAATTCTTAAAATTACAAATCCTAAAGAAATTAAATCAATTCCTAAATAATAACCAACTATATTATAATCAATTCTTAAATTAATAAAAAATATAAAAAAACATAAAATAAATATTATAGATTGAATCAATCAAAATTTTGTATATAACGGAATCATAAAAAAAATAAAAAATAAAAACTTTAACATAAAATTAATCTAAAAGAACTTAAATAATCATTTCCGTGAGAACGAATTAAAGACACTAAAATAGATAAACCTAAAACACCCTCACAAACTCTAAATGTTAAAAAAATCAAAACCAAATAAAATTCATAATTAAAATTAATTAAATAAAAATAAAAAACTATAAATAAAGAAAGAATAATAAATTCCAATCTTAATAAACATGAAAGAAAATGTTTTCGTATTAAACATAAAGTTAATAATCCAATTGTATATATATATATATAAACTGATAAAAATATCATTAGTTTATATAGTTTAACAAAAACAATGGTCTTGTAAACCATAATTAGATAAATTATCTTTTAAACTTCAGTAAAAAGAACAAATTATCCTTTCTTAAATTCCCAAAACTTATATTTTTAATAAACTATTTACTGTATCAAAATAACATTATTATTAATATCAATTATAACATCATCACTATTTATAAATATAAAACATCCATTATCAATAGGATCTATATTAATAATTCAAACAACTCTATCATGTATATTAAACGGAATAAATAGATATTCATATTGATTTTCATATATCCTATTCATTACATTTATTGGAGGAATAATAGTTTTATTTATTTATATATCAAGAATTGCTTCAAATGAAAAATTTAAATTTTCTATCAAATTATTATTAATAACATTAATAATAGTAATATTAATAATATTAATAATTAATGTTGATCCAAATTTAATAATTAAAAATATTAATTCAGAAACAATATCATTTTTAAACTCAAAAAATAATAACAAAGAAATATCATCAATTATAAAAATATTTAATTTTCCATCAATAATAATTTCAATAATAATAATCTTATACTTATTATTTACAATAATTTCAGTAGTAAAAATTACTAACATTAAAGAAGGACCACTACGAATAAAAAACTAATGTTTAAACCCATACGAAAAAAAATACTTTTTAAAATTATTAATTCAACAATTATTGATTTACCAGCACCAATCAATTTATCAAGACTATGAAATATAGGATCAATCTTAGGAATATGCCTAACTATTCAAGTAATTACAGGACTATTCCTAGCAATACATTACACAACTAATATCGAAATAGCATTTAATAGAATTAACCATATTTGTCGAGATGTTAATTATGGATGACTAATTCGAATTATACATGCAAATGGAGCATCATTATTCTTTACATGCATATATATCCATATTGGACGAGGAATATACTATGGATCTTATAAATTTATTCAAACATGAATTACAGGAGTAATATTAATATTTATAACTATAGCAACTGCATTTATTGGATACGTATTACCATGAGGTCAAATATCATTTTGAGGAGCAACAGTAATTACAAATTTAATATCAGCAATTCCTTATATTGGAGAAATATTAGTAAAATGAATTTGAGGAGGATTCGCCGTTGATAATGCAACACTAACTCGATTTTTTACTTTACATTTTCTACTACCATTTATTATCATAGCACTATCAATAATACACATTTTTTTTTTACATCAACACGGATCCAATAATCCATTAGGACTTAAGTCAAATATTGACAAAATTCCATTTCATCCTTATTTTTCAATAAAAGATATTATAGGATTCACAATTACCATTACAATATTTATATTAATTAATTTAATAGAACCCTTATTAATAAGAGACCCTGATAATTTTATATATGCAAACCCTTTATCAACACCAAATCATATTAAACCTGAATGATACTTTTTATTTGCATATGCAATTTTACGATCAATTCCTAATAAATTAGGAGGAGTAATAGCATTAATATTATCAATTATAATTTTATTAACATTACCAGTTACCCAAAAAGGAAAATTTCGAGGAATACAATTTTATCCAATTAGACAAATTATGTTTTGAATAATATTATCAACAATCATAATATTAACATGAATTGGTGCAAAACCCGTAGAACAACCATTTATATTAACAGGAATAATATTAACATATAATTATTTTATATACTTTATTATAGAACCAATCTCTGTTAAAATATGAGATAAACTAATTAATTAGTTAATTAGCTTATAATAAAGCATATATTTTGAAAATATAAAAAAGATATTTAACAATCTATTAACTTTTAATTAACCAAAAATAATGAATTTAGTTAATTAAACATTTAAAACCCATAAAAAAAATAAAATAATTTATTGATAAAGGTAAATAACATTTCCAAGCTATATATATAAGCTTATCATAACGATAACGTGGTAAAGTACCACGAACTCAAATAAAAACAAAACAAATAAAAGAAACTTTAACAAAAAAAAAATAAGAATTTAAATCACAACCAAAAAAAATAATAACACTTAAAGTTCTCATAAAAATAATGCTCGAATATTCAGCCAAAAAAATAAAAGCAAAACCCCCACTTCTATATTCAACATTAAAACCAGAAACTAATTCTGATTCACCCTCTGCAAAATCAAAAGGAGATCGATTAGTTTCAGCAAAACAAGAAGAAATTCAACATGCTGACAAAGGAACAGATAAAAAAAAAAATCAAATATTTTGATAATAATAAAAATCTAATAAATTATAACTATCAATTAAAAAAATAAAAGATAATAAAATCAAAGCCAAACTAACCTCATAAGAAATAGTTTGAGCAACAGAACGAAGACTTCCTAATAATGAATAAATTGAACAAGAAGATCATCCACAAATTATAACTCTATAAACTCTTACTCTAGTACAACATAAAAAAAATAAAATACCATAATTAAAATCAATACAATTAATTAAAAAAGGAAAAACTAATCACAAAAATAAAGAAATAAATAATCTAAAAATAGGAGAAAAAAAATAAATTAAAAAATTAGATATATAAGGAATTATATATTCTTTAGTAAATAATTTTAAAGCATCAGAAAAAGGTTGAAATAATCCAAAAAATCCTAATTTATTAGGACCTTTACGAATCTGAATATAACCCAAAATTTTACGTTCAAGCAAAGTAAAAAAAGCAACTCTCAATATTAAAAACAAAATTAATAACAAAACATTAATAAAAACCATATACTGATTATGATAAAAATCATATTTATAAAACCTAAATTTATAGCACTAATTCTGCCAAAACAGTTTAATATTAATAATCAAATAAAAACTAATAAGTTAATTATACTGGTCCTTTCGTACTAAAATAATTATAAAAATCTGAAGATAGAAACCAACCTGGCTCACACCGGTTTGAACTCAGATCATGTAAAATTTTAAAGGTCGAACAGACCTAGAAATAAAAAATCTACCCCTTATTCTAATTTTAATCCAACATCGAGGTCGCAAACTTATTTATAAATATGAACTTTCCAAATAAATTACGCTGTTATCCCTAAGGTAACTTAATCTAATAATCATTAATAAAAGATCATAATAAACATAAATCAATGAAAAAACATAATAAAGTTATATTAATTAATTTATCACCCCAACAAAAAAATTAATAATTTAATATATATATATATATATATTCTAAAAATACCAAAAAAATAAAAATTTTAAAGATCTATAGGGTCTTATCGTCCCACAGAAAAATTTAAGCTTTTTCACTTAAATATTAAATTCAATTAAAATAATAAAGAAAGATATTTTCTCATCCAATCATTCATACAAGACTTTAATTAAAAGACTAATTATTATGCTACCTTTGCACAGTCAAATTACTGCGGCCATTAAAATTAATCATTGGGCAGATTAAATTTTTAATAAATAACTAAAAAACATGTTTTTGATAAACAGGTGGAAAATAAATAATTGCCGAATTACTATATCAATAATAAAAAATATACTAATTTAATCATTTATTAATAAAACAAAAATTCAATTATAAATCTTAATAAAAAATAAAATAAAAATAAATAAAACACATACTAAAATAAACAATTACGAAATTATAATAAGACTGATTCTAAGCCTAAAAAAATTAATAAATATAAAATTATTAAAAATAATATCAAGATAATCCCCAATAAAATATTAATAAAAAATAAAATAAAAAATAATAATTAATTAAACTAAATAATAAAAAATTAAATTTAATCTTAAGAAACCAGATAACAGAAAAAACGAATAACATTTCATTACTATTAATAAATAATTGATAATTATAAAACATTAAACAACATTTATAAATAAATCATTTCCCTTCGGGAAAATATTATAAATTAAATTAAATAGATTAACCCTGATACAAAAGGTACATAAAAAACTACTTTTTCTATTAAAAATAAAAATTCCTTAACAGTACTAATAAACTATCAAAAAAAAAATTAATTCTAATCATAATACTTAAACCAAATAAATAATTTAATTAAAAAAAAAATTAAAAAAAAATAAATTTATCAAATTAAATTGAATTGCACAATTAAAATATTAGTGTAAATAATATACCTTAACTAATTAAGTTTTAACTTGAATTCTTTCTAGATTCACCTTCCGGTAAAACTACTTTGTTACGACTTATCTCAAATTAATGAGAGTGACGGGCAATGTGTACATAATTAAGAGCTAAAAATCAAAATAACTTTACTAATCAAAATTACTATTAAATCCAATTTTAATTAAATATTACAAATTAATATCCAAAATAACAATAATGTAACCCATTTAAACTTTAATACAAACTGCACCTTGACCTAACATAAATTCAAATTAAAAAAAATGAAAATCTAAATCTAATAATACATTCAATGACAGAGATATACAAGTATCATTAAAGTAAAATCAATCGTGGATTATCAATTAAAAAACAGGTTCCTCTAAAAAGACTTAATTACCGCCAAATTCTTTAAATTTAAAGATCATAACTATTAATAATCAATCTAAAAGTTCACATTCAAAATAATAGGGTATCTAATCCTAGTTTAAAAAAAAATTTCTTAGAAACACTTATAAATTATGAATAATAAATTAAATAAAAATTTCACCCAATTAAATAATAATAATTTTCAAAAAAAAAGATTAACTAAAAGATATAAAATTTAATAATTTATAATTGTATAACCGCGAATGCTGGCACAAAATTAATCATAAATTATAATCATATAACATATCATACTAAAATAAAAATATAGAATAAATTACTGCGAATAAAATATAAAACCATTTAGAACTATTAATTATGAATTCACGAAAAACCTTACATGTAAAATAATGAAAAAATTAAACTCAAAGCAAGAATCAAACTTTATTAACAAAATAAAATATAATGGTGTTTTTTAATAGTTTAAGATGCAAAAAAAACGCAAGTAAGACCAATGTTAAAAAGTTATTGAACACAAATGTAAAGCTTTAAATGAAAACTCATTTATAATGATTGGGGAAAAATAAATGTTAATTTTCAATTTTTATATTTACACTTAATAAGAGCTCACTTTTTTAGTTCACAAAAAATATTATTTAGTTTTAAATGTTTCAGTCATATTATTTCAATTTTCAATTGTCAGTCAATTTCAATTTTGAAGTTTTTTAAAAATTTATAACGATCATTATAAAAATTGGTCTTTAACAATAACAATTACACTTAAATTAACTTTAAAATTTTAATTAATTACATTAATTTAAAATACAATTAATTTAGTTTCCCTTGGTTTTTACTACGTTAAAAGGGAAACCAATAATAAATATATAAATTCCATTATATTAATTTTTATTAATAAAAATGTTTAACAAATT